GCAATGATAAATAAATACAAATAGAAAAGGAAAGGGAGGAAATACAAAAAAATAGAAGAGAAAAGTAATACAAAGTTATATACAAATCACTACCCCCTTTTTTGTATTTCCTTAATTTATTTCCTTAATTGAATTTCGGTTGATTAGGACGAAGTTCCTTAAAAACCTCCGCCTTCTTTAAAATATCCTGAACAGTTCCTGTAGGTTGAGCCCCTTTTTCAAGGAAATATAAAATAGCAGGAACATTTAAATAAGTTTGATTCTTTATCGGATCATAAAAACCTACTTTCCGAAGATCTTTTCCTTCTCTTCGGGATCGAACATCAATTGCAACGATTCGATAGACGGCTCATTGGGATAGATGTAGATGAACAACACCCCCCCTAGAAACGTATAGGAAGCTTTCTCCTCGTACGGCTCGAGAAAATGATTGATTCGAGGTTTTGTCTCTGTATGGAATTCTATCTAAGAAATGACAACTGGGTCCATAAAATGATCAAATCAATTAAAGATGTAAGTCTTTTTTTTTCTTCTTTCTTCCTGAAAATAAAAAAGAAAGCATTCGTACTCTCATAACTCAAGTTGGATAACTTTCAAACAGTTCAAAGGAAAATCTTTCGGCAATTTCATTTATTGAGCGGTCTTTCCTCTTTTTTTGTTTGTCTCGTTTAAAATCGGATTCTTCAGTCTGATCCAGTTATTAAGACAATTAAAAAGGTGTTTCCTTGTTCTGGGATCCTTTATCTTTGTTTTATTTTAAATCATTGGGTTTAGACATTACTTCGGTGCTTTTTAATCCTTTCAAAATGGCAGCAACATACCCTTTTTTCGATTTCTATGAAAGAATCCTACAAGACGATGGATTCCCTCGTGAAACACTTTGGATCGAAAAAGTTTGATCAATTCCAAGAAATTTTTTAATTTTAAACTTGCTCGAATTGGATTCTTTCGATTTCCATACCGAAGATACATTTACGAAGTTGTTTCAATTTTTTTATTGATTGGCATTAACCCTAGACCCTTGCCCCGAGAAATAAATTAATACTTTCTACTCGAGCTCCATCATGGACTATTTACATTCCAAGACAACAAAAAACGAGGGGTTCTAGTGAAACAGAACCAATGATGTCGAGCCAAGAGCACCTTCATTCCTACATAAAATGGTGGATGTACAAATCCACAACGGATCGTGTCCTTCAAGTCGCACGTTGCTTTCTACCACATCGTTTCAAACGAAGTTTTACCATAACATTCCTCTAAGAACCGGTATGGAATTGATTCAATTATGGAATCATGAATAGTCATTGGTTGGGCTGATGTATAAACACCATAATCTATAGTATTTTCTATATCTTCTATATCTTTCTATATCTATAGTATATAGATATAAAGAATACTATAGATATAGGTGGATATATATTTTTCTGAAGAAGTCTTAGTAAGACCCCATCGCTAATATTAATTTGTCTAACATATTATATTAATTAATATTATATTAATTAATATATAATAAATAATTTTTTTATATAAATAATATAATAAAAAATAAGACGAATAAATGAATTCTTTTTGATTCTGCATCTTCACGTGACTTAATAGGAGAGAAAGATTCAGCTTCTAAGGAATGATTAAACTATTTCTCTTTCTAAATTTATTCGAAATTTAGAAAGTTCCCTTTTCGACATCATTCTTCGAAGAAAATTTGATAGTTAAAAACAACTTTTGATCATCTTAGGAAAAAAGATAAGTCTTTTTTTTTTTAATTGAATCATCAACGATTTCAATGATTTAAAATAGATAAATACACCAAACAACAAATCCAATTTTTTTTATGAGATGGATAAAAAAAGATTAATGTAAGGTAAGATTTTAATTCGTATTCTTTTTTTTTTTTCATCTGATTGATAAAATCCAAAGAATGGGGAGGGTTTCGTATCTATCAATTCGATCAAATAGACGGAGCAATTGTCACCGTTTATAGATATTGAAATGAACGCCTTCCCATTACTGATTAACTTCTATCTACCCCATTCTATGGGACTGATGCAGCATAAATCAAAAGAAAAGAAGGGGGTGTCCTAGTCTTTTTTATTTTTACGAAATGTGAGCTGTCTAGGCACAAAGCCAAACAAGTCCAGATTAAGTCCAGTTTTTGCTCCTTTTTTTGCTATTTTAGCCTAACTCATTGATTAAGAATTAAGAGACTTAGTGAATTTAATTAGTACCAAAAACCCCCTCTTGGCGAAAAGTCAAGAAATCTACAAAAAATAAAATTGAATCTAATTAGGCTAATTTAGGGGGTAGAGAATACGAGATAGGGAATATGGATTCTTCCGCATCTCGATTCAGTTTAAAAAAAAGATTCATCGAAGAAAAAAATAAGAAACAACAATCACATTCCAGCTAACATTTCGATTTTAAACAGAACATTGTTAAAAAAGCAATCTATATTCTCATAGAATATATATGTTCTGGGACGGAAGGATTCGAACCTCCGAAT